TATTTTAGTAAATACATTCAACCAACCCCAATTCTTTTACCCATTAACATCTTAGAAGATTTCACAAAACCTCTATCCCTTAGTTTTCGACTTTTCGGAAATATATTAGCCGATGAATTAGTCGTTGTTGTTCTTGTTTCTTTAGTCCCTTTAGTAGTTCCTATACCTGTCATGTTTCTTGGATTATTTACAAGTGGTATTCAGGCTCTTATTTTTGCAACTTTAGCCGCAGCTTATATAGGCGAATCTATGGAGGGTCATCATTAATTCATTTTCGAAAGACTATTTTTTATTATATCAAGTCAATATATGTTTCAAGATAATCTACTTAGGGAACATACTTGTATGTTCTCAAGTATGTTCTATAGTAATAGAAAAGGGATATTAGAGGGGGGTTGTTTAGTATAGAAAGGCCGAACTGGGCATATGGAATCGAATAGTTATAAGCCAACTCCTGTAGCTGTTTCAATTCAAAGAAAGATTCTAGAATCCAATTGAATTTAAGGTAGAATGCTGGGTTTACGTTATGGAAGAAAGGCATGTATATTGGATATTAGATATTGACTATTTATATATGAACTAATATTAAGCCCTACTTTAATTTAGGGGGATATTAATAGAAGTCTTTTTTTATGTTTTTTTTTTCATTTATTTATGACTATGAATTGAATGAATAAACAAAGAAAATCAAGCAAGAAAGGGTCGAAGAATTCAACGAATGGTTAGAAAGAAGGAAATGAGAAACTCACGTTGTATAGATTCAGGAAAGACTCAACAAATAGGAACTAAAAAGGAGAAACCCTTTCTGATGATCTGATGGAATATTTTTATTTCAATTCGGAGTTCTTACTGACTTCGACTGGCTGAATCTTAGTCGATGGAATAATTCAGTCAAAATTTTTTCGTTGATTGTATCATTAACCATTTCTTTTTTTTTTGTGTGAGGAACTTATCATGAATCCACTTATTTCTGCCGCTTCCGTTATTGCTGCTGGATTGGCTGTAGGGCTTGCTTCTATTGGACCAGGAGTTGGTCAAGGTACTGCTGCAGGCCAAGCTGTAGAAGGTATTGCGAGACAGCCCGAAGCAGAGGGTAAAATACGCGGTACTTTATTGCTTAGTTTGGCTTTTATGGAAGCTTTAACAATTTATGGATTGGTTGTAGCATTAGCTCTTTTATTTGCGAATCCTTTTGTTTAATCCTAATCCGAAAAAATACGTATTTTTTTCTTTCTTTGGCTTGCCTGCTTGCCTTTTCGCATTATACCAAGATTTCGGATTTCGCTCCTACAATTGCTTATTCGTTGAGAAAAACCGGGGGGAAGGGCTGATTTGAGGATGAGGAATTAGTGTTACTGACTCGCTTTCTTCCTTCCCCTTCTTAGCCCAACGAAAGCTTTGCTTTTTAGGAAATGGTGCAAGGAGGTATTTCGCAATTTACACGAAACCCCGGTGCCTAATCCTATTCGAATAAGTCTGATTCTTATTGGAAATCTCAATTGAAAAAGAAAATACATTGCGCAATGGAATAGATTTTTAATCTATTTTCGATTTCTAAATAGGAAATAGGTCAAGTAATACAACAAAAAAGAATGTTCGATTTTTTAGTCTATCTATAAGAGGAGATCATATGAAAAATGTAACCGATTCTTTCGTTTCCCCGGGTCACTGGCCATCTGCCGGGAGTTTCGGATTTAATACCGATATTTTAGCAACAAATCCAATAAATCTAAGTGTAGTGATTGGCGTATTGATCTTTTTTGGAAAGGGAGTGTGTGCGAGTTGTTTATTTCAAGAATAGACTGGATTCAACCAGCTGCACCTCTTTTCGGTATAACTAGTAAAGAAAGGTGCATGATCTCGCGAATTACTTCTGAATAAATTAAGAAATCATATAATCATATGTAAGAACCATAGCATTTCGTGATTCGTTGGTAAATATACTTTGATTCTCTAGCAACCAATAACGTGGAACTATTAACATGGTTAAAGCTAAACCGTTTGAAGTTCAGCCACAGCATGGTACTCTTTCTACCACTATATTAATACCGAAATGGTTTCCCATTTCCAAGGAATAGTTAGAAATTTATCGATATATAACACTCATATCGATAAAAAGATTTGAAACTTTTATTGGTATTGGAAAAGGGTTCATACTTTTTTCTTTTTTTTACATTTTTGTTTAAATGCCAAATGCTGAGTTGATGACCTATTTATAAAATAAATCTCAAATAAGAAAATTTTTTTGGATTTGAAAAAAAAAAACAACTTTGCTGACAATTACATATTTTTTGTTTGGTCAGAAGAGTCCTCCAAAAATTCTAGCCTTGGATTATTGATTCATTTCCAATTTTGTTCGAATAGGAACAAAGAGTAGAGGATAGGTTCATTACATTCAAAAAAGATATGGAAATTTACCATAAAAAAATTGAAGTAATTGAGCGTGAGAGCCAAATGAATCGAAAGATTCAAGTTTGGTTCGGGAAGGGATCATGAAAGT